GTTCGGAGGAAGCCCTATCTTGTACCATATTCCACTGGAATCCTCATTGAAATTCACAGTGGAATAGCTAGTTTCAATTGAAAATCGATCCGCAGAAGAACTTCCAGATTTCATTCATGGGACAGAAATCCCGCGTTATTTCTATTATATTAAACTTCTTGTTCTTGTTATAGGTTTCATTCAATTTCTAGTAAACTTCTTGTTATAGGTTTCATTCAAAATAGGTAGGAGGTAACCCCCATATGGATAATCTGGATTTCCATGAAGAACTACTCGAGATTCTGAAGAGAGATGCACAGGAGTTTGAGGCGTTGTCGACATTCGCGGATCATCTCTTCGAAAAGTTTTTTGAGATAAGTGACTCCAAATGGCGACCCCGAGTGAAGTCCCTCGTGGTCGCAGTACACCCCCTAGGCTGGAATACAGCCATTAGGATTAGGATCCTGGAGTACATCTCCTTCCTTTATCCGGAAGATATTGATCTCATTTGGAACAACTTTCTCAGACTTAAAGGAGTGACGAAAAGAGACACCTCGGCCCTGTTATTCTGGCGAATCCAAGAGCTAACGTAACTCCCGGGCTCCTCTTCCTCTGTTCAAAGAAGGATTCTAGAATCCTTCTTTGAACAGACGAGCCCGGGATTTAGGTTATCTCGAAAAAGTGACTGCCTTACCTAAGCCGAAATCCGTATTGGAGAATACGGAATGAGCCAGATGAGGAGTGCGATCCTTTCATTCACCCGCCGTAGATTTTCTAAGTGAGCCCAGCTTTTCTCGAGCTCTGACGTATGTATTTTCGAGAGGGCCTTTAAAATGGATAAGGCAGGGTCAAATGGCAAATGGCGTATGGCGAGCAATACGCCATAAACTCTGAGATGCCATTTGGGGTAGTCTTCCTCATAGTGATATGAGAATAGCAGATTGGCCTGCCCCCACAATTTTGCGAACTTTTCGAATTCTGAATCACCGTCACTATCGCCCGAATTCGTGGCCCTTGTCTTTGCTATCCCGCGGCTCTCTTGTGTCACATCAGTAAACATGAACCACTTCCGTCTCAAATGCGTTCTAACCATAGGGTTCCTCAAGCTAAAGATCGTAGTTCGACGAGTCGACCGCTCGTCGCTTTTGTTGTTTTTACAAATAAAAGTCTGTGGGCTTCTATGGAATCGAGAAGTAGGTTTGATTGTACATCTTTTTGATAGATATAAAATATCTTCAAATCGAAGCAATTGGATGTCCGACTCAGGCCTATATGACATGACCGATCGATAGAAAGACTCCAACACTCCACCTTTGTCATAGATTCCATCCATCACACTAGATAGATATCATATTCATGGAATACGATTCACTTTCAAGATGCCTTGATGGTGAAATGGTAGACACGCGAGACTCAAAATCTCGTGCTAAAGAGCGTGGAGGTTCGAGTCCTCTTCAAGGCATAATATTGAGAATGCTCATTGAACAAGCATTCTCAACAATATTCAGAGATCTCGGATCGAATCGATAGACCGAGTTTCTGTTGATACGAAGTATTCCGGCGATCCCCACGACCCCAGTCCGAGCTGTTGGAATTGGAATAAGTTCGGCAGCGGATCACGAAATCTTGGAGATCTTCTCTATCTACTGAATGGGGAGTTCGCTTTGAAATCGTCCGCCCTGAACCCACCCCCCGAGTAGATGCTTCAACAGGAATCACACAGGGGTAGATTGATACAATAGAAACCTCTGGGAAAATGCCCGCCCGTAACCCATAAAGTACATTACATAGTCCGTTTGAGGGATTGGCGCCTTACCCATTCAGTGACTTTGGCGCTGGACGTTCCCAAAATGGGTACTCTTGGGTCGGGTGAATTCGATAATAGACGTCTCTTGGCATTCCAGCCTTCCTTCCTTTTTCGGGGCCTATCCGAAAGAGAATCCAGTACCTCTTGGTCGTGAATATCTGAATCGGACGAACCGGCCCCGTGAATATCTTTCCTTCGGAACAAAACAATTCGAATTAGGCTCGGTCAACTGGAATGTTTCTTAGCCATATAGGAGATCTTCCAATTGAGAAGATCCATCGACCGGAGACGAAGAGAAAGGTCTATCTAGTTTCTTTAGTTAAGTTATTCCGTGAATTTGTGAGTTATTCAGTGAAACCAAGGATTCGTTATTGGAGCAGATAGCAACAACCCTTTCATCGGACATGCATATTTTTGATTTTCCAACGGATTTCCATGTTTCATTAATGGAAATTTTTTGATGTAGTGAGTCTGAGTAAGTAATAGGCTCTGGTTGTTCGCCGTTCCAGAATTCTTGTTTAGGCAGTTCATACCATCCATACATAGTGTTTTGATCTAAGATTTCAATTCTTCCATGTTTTCGCAGTAGCAGTTCCATGTAGCTAAGGCCAAAAATATGGAAGAAACAAGTATTTCCACGACTCTACCACCCGGTCAATTCTGTTCCACTTAATCCCCCTTTCATGGCCACATATCTTTCCGGCTAAGGAATGGGAAATCTTTCTCCTGTTAAATGAATCAAATGGTTCATCTCATCCGGGAAAAGCCATCTCTTTCTCAACAATGTCTTTGTCATTTGATCCAATAGCGTTCCGTTAGATAGGAACAGATTTGATAAATACTGATAACTCTCGGCTGGAGTATTAGAACGGAAAGACCCAGTATTAGAACGGAAAGACTCATTAGATAATGAACTATTGGTTCTAAGCCATCTCTGGCGATGAATCCACAATTCGAAGTGATTTTCTTGCGTATTCTTGGTGAACCAGCTTTGAGACATCGATGTAGGAGGACTTGTTAGGGAAGTAAGAAGCCCCTTTGACATCTCTTGATCTGCAAAGAATTCTCGACGTGAAAACACAGGCGCATTGAAAAAGAATGGATTCGCAGGGTCCCAAAGAAATTGGCTTATTTGAATTTGAAAAAAGCCTTGTTCGTTGTAAAATCGATCTCGTGTCTGGTACTGCATGGTTCCACTCTGCAAGAACTCCGAATCATTCTCTTCCGAATCATTCTCTTGATGAGAAATGATCCGCGTGCCCCGAAATGACCTGGCCCAATAGGGAAATCCCAATGAATTGGGCCTTGCGATACAACCAAATAGATCGGGGTACCATATTCTAGGAGCCCAAACTATGTGATTGAAGAAATCCTCCTCTATCTGTTGCAGGTCGAGGTCTCCTTCTCCTTCTCCAAATGCAACCCCTTCTTCCAATTCAAACTCCGATTCATCTTTTTCATAGAGAAATTTCTGATCAAGGCTAGAACAAAATCCATTTTGCATCATATCTAAGGGATTCCTTCGTTCGGACCGAAGAAGCAATGTCACTCGATCATTATCAAACTGACTGCCATCTTTTTCTGCCCGCGAGGATCCCACCAGAGCGCCCTCTCCTTCGAATACTTCTAATAGGCCACGAACTAGAGCAGAATCAGTCTCAACCAAATAAGAAGTGATCCCATTTTTTTCATCGGGTCCGGGTAGAGACCAAAGATCATGAGCGACCGATCCGGCAGAACAACTCAAAAGATAAAGAAGTATCGTTAATCTCTTCATGCTCGTTGCAAGCTCGAAGTACCAGTTGTACAAATAAGAACCCCCTTCCTTAGGGAATCTCTTCTTCATATAGATAGATATAGGATCTATGGGGACCTTACTTATAAGTACATTTTGTGCAACAGCCCTTCCTATCTGATAGAAAAGGATCCCATGATCCTGAACCGGTCTTACCTTGGCTCGCAAATCCCAAGTTTGTCTATGAAGAGCAGATCGAATTGTATGAGTGTCTATAATGGATTTCTTCTGTGCAATACTAATGGATAGGGCCTCATTGGTAAGTGCTACAAGATCTCGTACACTGGAACCCATGGTTATGGACCCGAATCCATTAGGATGGGACATTTTCTTTTCCAAGTGAAATCCCCTAGTATATGAAAGAGTGAAAAAGTGCTTTCGTTGTTGTGGAATAAGAAGCCTTCGTAGCTTAAGGCATGTATTTAATTTATTCGGAGCTATTAGAGCGGGATCCACTTTTTGGGGAATATGAGTCGAAGCAATAACAAGGATATTGCTAGTGGAGCCTCTTTCACAATCCCTGGAGAGAGAGTTCACTAATAGACCGAGGGATAAGTCATTCGACGCACGCACAGACAGATCATGAATGTTTGGAATCCATAGTATGCAAGGAGACATTGCTTTTGCTAATTCGAATGTAAGGGGGATACTAAATCGGTCTAGTCTATCCATATCCGTAGTTAGCTCATTTAGCAGCTCTATATCATCTATATCAAGGTCATCATCGCTATCGCTATCGCTATCGCTATCGTCACTCTCATCAATATCGTCACTCTCATCAATATCAATAGCGTAACTATCATCACTAGAATCACTATAAAGATCGTCAGAATCATAATCATAAGGATCGATCTCATCCATACAAGAAGGACTGTCATCCAGGAACTTGTTCGGAACTACCGTAATGAAAGGAACATAGGAGTTTGTCGCGAGGGATTTGACCAAATAGGATCGTCCAGTTCCTATCGAACCTATCACTAAAATACCCCTAGAGGGGGATAGGGCTAAGCGGAGCGAAAAGGGTTTTCCATGAGAGGGGAAATGAAAACGAGTAGCCCCACACGAGGTTTGTGAATAAGTGATTGTCTGAAAATGAGCAAGGAATATCCGTCTTTCTGCTAAACAGGATCTATTGAACTCATAATTCATTAGATCCTTTTGATGAATGTCAACTAAGTATCGTAAGTAAATTGATCCCAGTTGTTCAACCATTTGATAACTAGAGTCATTCTTTGATAAACCATCACTATGAGTCAGACTCAATAGCATTTGATCCATCCTTTTTTCTGTCGTTAAGGTGGAGAACTGAACCAAGAATTCTCTTTCTTCATCCTCAATCAACTCACTGTTCGCGACCCAGGATTCTATTTGATCATCAATCCACTCAACGTTCACGTTTTTTCTTATCAATGAATAGATCTCTTTACTTGTACGACTTAGATGTCTCGTATTTCTCGAAAAAGTGATTCGATTGATGGGATTTGGTATGATCCTTAGGAAATCGATGATACCGATGAGATTGATATTCCAAAATTTCTTCTTAGAACCTATGGATTTGAACCCAGAAGCGGGACCGCCACCTACTAGCATGTTAAAAGCAGAACCCCATATTGCTTCTAGAAAATAGACTAATTGTTCCAGAGCAACTAGAAAGAGATTCTTTAACCAGAAAGAATTCCGCTCAGATGTAGGATACCTATCCAGAAGTTTTCGCAACTCAATCATGTATGATGGAATCATCAAAGATTTGATCTTTTTGAAATCCGTCTGTAACTCACTAGAGGCTCGGGAAACAAAGAGAAGATGTGTACCAACGAGATATCCAGCAACAAGAAGAAGGAAAAGGATGAGGAACTCCCGAGCATTTGAGGATCTCAGCCATAGGGGTGACTCATTATTTCGATGAATCATTTCTTCGGACAGAAGAAGATTCTGTAAACACTGACTCGAAATCTCAATCTCACTGAGATTCCATTTTGAAAGAATCGCCCACAATTTTGTCTGAAGAATCCACCATGATGTCTCCAGAATATCCTGAAAAATGGATATGTGACTGCGCAATAGGTTTGAAAAAGTATCTAACAGGGCGAATTTTAGATATTTGAACCCTGTCGAAGTAAAGAACCACGGCATATATGGTTGGAACAGATTCCATTTTGAGAGATTTGAAAAAGCACGCTCTCGTTGAAGGGTTCTATGCATCTGCCGTTTCTTAACCCTAATAAGACTCCGTTTTTTCCTCTTTTTGGATTTCTCAGCACATGAAGTGTGAATCAAACCCATGTTTGAATTGAAATTGAGATACTGCTTCCCTTCTGAATCAGATAGATTCATATCTGAAAGAGGTGGACAATCCGCTCTTTCAAAATGGACTATTTGTCCCTCTGTTAGAGGTGTTCCAGAAATGTCTGCGATCGAATAAATAGCTCTACGAACGAATGGCTCGGATCGAATTGGAAAATGGAGAGATTTGTACAAGTTATACGTTTCGTCACCACTTTGTGACAAATCGTTAGGTATGAATATCTTAGATACCTGTGACTCGATTGGTGAAATCGTATCTCGCTCCAAAAAAACATGTTTTTTTTTACCGACGCACAAAGAAAATCTTTTGTTGCGAATGAACAAGATATTGAGGAATTGTCCATACGTAAGATCCGAATTCTTGAGAAGGGCCTTTTCCACATAAAAAGGGAATCTTTTGTTACAATAGAACCAGAAGTGATGTGGATTATTCAAGAATCGAAGTCGATTTGCTTTAGAAAAAGAAGATATCAATGAACTTCTATGAAATGGTTTCACGGGATTCAGCCAATTGTCTCGATCGTGGGATATCATTGAGAAATAGGAATCCGTGTTAGCAAAGTCTTTCCTGCAATTCTTTCTAGTATGGAATGAGTCAATCATCCATTTTGTCTTATTGAACAAAAATGGTGATATTGTGCCTCCATTGATCGAGAATTTCGATTTTTGGGAAGGATCATGATCATCCAATAAGAAGGGTTTCCATTTATTAAAAGGACCGATTTGAACACCTATTGATTCTAACAACTGATTGCAGAGTTGATCATTCGGCCCTTTCAATTCATAGATATAGATGGGGATCTCAGACCCAGGAATGGGGGTACTTCCGATACTCAAAAATAAAAAAGGAAGTGACTTCGACAAAAAGGACAAAAAGAGAAGTGACTTTGACAAAAAGAAGAGAAGTGACTTCGACCAAAAGGGAAGTGAATTCGACAAAAATAAAGATGCCTTCGACAAAAGGAAAGACAAAAGGAAACGAGGTGACTTCGTCAAAAAGGGATGTGACTTCGACAGTTTGGCCATAAACTCGGCCCAATCAATCAAATATTGAGTCGGATTCATACGTAATCGATTCAGATGACTACGTAATCGATTCAGATGACTACGTAATCGATTCAGATGACTACGTAATCGATTCAGATGACTACGTAATCGATTCAGATGACTACGTAATCGATTCAGATGACTACGTAATCGATTCAGATGACCACGTAATCGATTCAGATGACTACGTAATCGATTCAGATGACCACGTAATCGATTCAGATGACTACGTAATCGATTCAGATGACTACGTAATCGATTCAGATGACTACGTAATCGATCTCGAGATCGATGACTACGTAATCGATTCAGATGAATACGTAATCGATTCAGATGAATACGTAATTGATATCGAGATCGCTGAATACGTAATCGATCTCGATGATGATGATATCGATCGAACACTACTTGAAATTGAAAACGGCTCTTCGACTCAGAAATGAAATGTTCCAAATGTTCCTGGAAATTATTGGTCCATTTGTATCTATATGCATTAGGATCCCGATTCATGGATCTCTCGGTTCGAGAACTAAGAGGGTCGGACCCTTTCTTCTGACTCTTTTTCAAA